TTCAGAAAAAAGAGACAAATTTTACAAATTTTTATTGAATACAATTCTAACTAGCCCTAATGGTCAAAAAACAAAACAAAATTTTGTAATAAACGAAATCAGTAAAAAAGTCCCTAGATGGTCATACAAACTTATTACCGAATTGGAATTCCTGTCGGGCGCAGCTCATGAAGGCCTACCATTGGATTATCATATACGTTCAAGAAAAAGGGATCGTGTAATAATTTATAGACCTACTAAACGTAGTCGCAAAGCAAGTGTCAAAAACTGGGTGTCTATTAGAGACTATTCGGAAGAATCAGATTTTCGTCGAGAATTCATCAAAGGTTCTATGCGTGTTCAAAGGCGTAAAACTGTTATTTCAAAATTGTTTCAAGCAAATGCGCATTCCCCCCTTTTTTTGGACAGAATAAAAAAATCCCCCCTTTTTTATTTTAAGATTCCCGTTAATATTCCCGATTGGATGGGTAAAGGAGCAGAATTTAAAGATTATACAGAGGAGCAAAAAAAAAGACAAAAGGAAGAAGAAGAGAACAAAATAAAGGAAAAAACGTGGATAAAAATCGCGGAAGCCTGGGATTTTGTTCCATATCCACAAGCAACAAGAAGTTTAATTTTAATAATTCAATCTATTTTTAGAAAATATATTTTATTACCTTCATTGATAATAGTTAAAAATATTGGGCGTATTTTATTATCTCAACCCCCTGAGTGGGCTGAGGACTTTGATGAGTGGAATAGAGAAAAGCATATTATATGTACCTATAATGGTGTTCAAGTATCAGAACTCGAACTTCCCAGAAATTGGTTTAAAGATGGTATTCAGATAAAAATAGTATTTCCTTTTTATTTGAAACCTTGGCACAGATCCAAATTTAGACCCTCTTTTTCGTCTTATAAGGATCTAAAGAAAGAACAACAAAAGTTTTCTTTTTTAACGGCTTGGGGGACGCAAACTACCCTTCCCTTTGGTTCTGTCCCCCCCAAACCCTCCTTTTTTAAGCCTATTTTTAAAGAACTTAAAAAAAAAATTCGAAAAACAAAAAATAATCATTTTCGATTTCTAATCGTTTTAAAAGAAAGAACAAAAAATTTTCTACAAGATTCAAAAGAACCAAAAAGGGTGATTCTCAAAAACGTTTTATTTATGTTTAAAAAAAAAATAAAAAAAGAACTCTTAAAAGTACATCCAACTCAATTATTTAGATTGAGAAAGACATATGAATCCGGCGAAACTGACCAAAAAAAAGATTCTATAATTAGGAATCAGAAAATTCACGGCTCGTTTAGAAAAATTAAATCTACAGATAATACAAATTATTCACTGAGAGAAAAAAAAATTAAAAATCTGACTGATAGAACAAGCACAATCAGAAAGAAAACAAAGAGTCTTACAAAAGAAAAAAATAGAAACGCCAAGAAAAGAAGTAGTCCTAACAAAACAAGTTATAATGGAAAAGAAAAATCAACAAAATTTTTTTGGAAAATATTTAAAATAAAAAGAAGAAGCAATCGATTAATCTATAAATTAGATTTGTTTATAAAAATTTTAATTAAAAGAATATACATCGATCTCTTTCTATGTATCATTCATATTGCCAGAATTCCTACACAACTAGTTCTTGAATCAAGAAATTTTTGTTTTGATAAATACATTTACAATAATAAAACAAACCAAGAAAAAAAAAACAAAAAAGAAATTAACTTTATTTCGACTCTAAAAAGTAAACTTTACAATATTAAGAATAGTAAGAAGAATTCACATCTTTTTTTTGACTTATCCTCTTTATCACAAGCATATGTATTTTACAAATTATCACAAACCCAAGTTATTAATTTGTATAAGTTAAGATCTCTTTTTGAGTATCATAGAACTCCCGTTTTTCTTAAGACTGCAATAAAAAATTATTTTGTAACACAAGGAATATTTCATTCCGAATTAAGACATACAGAAGTTTCAAGTTCTGAAACGTATCAATGGAAAAACTGGTTAAGAGGTCATTATCAATACAATTTCTCTCAGATTAGATGGTTTGGATTAATACCACAAAAATGGCGAACTACGATAAATGAAGGTGGTATTACCCAAAATAAAGATTTAACAAAATGTAATTCGTATGAAAAAGACCTATTACTTTATCACAAAAAACAAAAGGATTTTAAATTATATCCATCCCCAAACCAAAAAGATAATTTTACAAAATACTATATATATAATCTTTTATCATATAAATCTATTAATTCTGAAATTAAGAAGTCCTCATATATTATTCATGGATCACCATCAGAATTAAATAACAACCAAAAAATTACTTTGAATTACAACAATTATAAACAAAATTTATTTGAAAGCCTGGAGGAAATTCCTATCAATCATTATCTAGAAAAGGATGATATTTTGTATATGCAAAAAAATACAGATAGAAAATATTTTGATTGGACAATTCTCAATTTTTTTCTAAGACAAAAAATAGATATTGAGGCCTGGACCAAAATGGATTATAGCAGTAATATAAATACTAATCTTGGAAGTAAGAATTACCAAAAAATTGAGAAAATGTATAAAAACGATATTTTTTATCTGATGATTCATCAAGATTTAGAAATAAATCCAATCACTGACAAGAAACTTTTTTTTGATTGGATGGAAATGAATGAAGAAATCCTAAACCCAAGATCGACAAATCTGAAACTTCCGTTCTTCCCAGAATTTGTGTCACTTTATAATGTATACAAAAGAAAACCTTGGAGTATACCAAGCAAATTACTTCTTTTAAATTTAAATAAAAATATCGCCGAAAATAAAAAATTCCATTTTTTTCGACCATCGAATGAAAAAAGATATTATGAATTAATGAATCAAAATCAAGAAGAAAAAGAACCCGCGGGCCGAAGAGGCTTTGGATCATATTCACAAAACCAAGATAAAATGAAAAAACAATATAAGATCCGGAATAAGATGAGACCAGAAATGATTTTCTTACGGAAACACTATTTGCTTTTTCAATGGATAATAGACGATGGTTTAATTCCGAATTTAACTGAAAGAATGATCAATAATATCAAGATATACTGTTACTTGCTTGGACTGAGAAATCCAAGAGATACTACTATATCGTCTATTCAAAGGAAAGAAATGAATCTGGATATAATGGTGATTCGAAAAAAATTGACTCCTATAGAATTGAATAAAAAGGGGATATTTTTGATCGATCCCATTCGTTTGTCTGTAAAAAACGACGGATACTTTATTATATATCAAACCGTAGGTATATCGTTAGTTCATAAAAGTAAGTACCAAACTCCTCAAAGATATCGAGAACAAAGATATATGAATAAAAATAAATTGGATGAATATATCCCAATATATCAAATAATAATTCGAAAGAGAGACAAAAAACATTATGATTTTTTCGTTCCTGAAAAGATTTTATCATCTAGACGGCGTAGAGAATTGAGAATTCTAATTTCTTTCAACTCAAAGAATCTAAATAGTGTGGATAAAAATCAAGTATTTTGTAACAAAAAGAACATAAAAAGCAGGAGTCCCTTTTTGGATCAAAAAAACCATCTTTATAGAGATAAAAACCAATTTTTTAAATTAAAGTTATTTCTTTGGCCTAATTATCGATTAGAAGACTTAGCTTGTATGAATAGATATTGGTTTAATACTAATAATGGAAGCCGTTTTAGTTTGTTAAGAATATATCCACAATTAAAAATTGGTTGATGGTACATTTTTTCCTATATATTCTATACCATATAGAAAAGCAAACAGATGCACATATGACCTGTCTTACGTCCCAGTCTAATATTAGATCATTTTTATTTAATACCAAGTCAATGACGTATCAATTTGTTTGTATAAAATCTATAAAATAAACGAATATCTGTAATATTCCGAATTTTAGGTCTAAATTCTTTGACGTAGTAAGTGTAAAAACGTACCATCTACTTTTTTATCCCTGTCCAACTAAAACTAAAATTATTGTGTATACTAATTACTACATTAAAATGACTAATATTATTCTTACTGATCCAAAAAATAAAATATTTTATATGTAAATTAAAGGGTAGAAGGAGCTTTTTTATGATAAAAAATACATTCAGTGCAATTATTTTGAAAGAGGAAAACCAAGACAACAAGGGGTCTGTTGAATTTCAAGTAGTGATTTTCACCAATAGGATACGGAGACTTACTTCACATTTGGAATTGCACAAAAAAGACTATTTATCTCAGAGAGGTCTGCGTAAAATTCTAGGAAAACGTCAACGGCTGCTCGCCTATTTGTCAAAAAAAAATAGAGTACGTTATAAAGAATTAATCGGCCAGTTGGAGATTCGAGAAACAAAAAATCATTAATTTGAAGAATAATTTTGAATTTTAGCTTAAATTGTGATGAACCTCTTTTCGCTTTCAGCAATTCATGGAAGAATGAATCGGTAAAAAACCTATGACTGCACCAGCTACACGAAATGACCTTATGATAGTCAATATGGGCCCTCAGCACCCATCAATGCACGGTGTTCTTCGACTCATTGTTACTCTAGATGGTGAAGATGTTATTGACTGTGAACCGATAGTGGGTTATTTACATAGAGGAATGGAAAAAATTGCAGAAAACCGAACAATTATACAATATTTACCTTATGTAACACGTTGGGATTATTTAGCTACTATGTTCACTGAAGCAATAACTGTAAATGCACCAGAGCAGTTAGGCAATATTCAAGTGCCTAAAAGGGCCAGCTATATCAGAGTCATTATGTTAGAGTTAAGTCGTATAGCTTCGCATTTGTTATGGCTTGGCCCTTTTATGGCAGATATTGGCGCACAGACCCCCTTCTTCTATATCTTTCGAGAAAGAGAATTGATATATGACCTATTCGAAGCTGCTACCGGTATGCGAATGATGCATAATTATTTTCGTATTGGAGGAGTCGCTGCTGATTTACCTTATGGCTGGGTAGATAAATGTTTGGATTTTTGTGATTATTTT